ATCTAAGCTACAATCACATCCTAGAGATTCCATGAAAAAGAAAGGTAAAAAAGAAAATTTTTGTTTTTTAACAGTTTGGGGAATGGAAGCTGAATTACCTTTTGGTTCTCCCCGACAACTACCTTCCTTTTTTGAACCTATTTGGAAACAACTTGAAAAAAGACTTATAAAAGTGAAAAAAAAACGTTTTCTAGCCCTAAAAATTATAAACGAAAGAGCAAAATGGTTTCGAAAAGTATCAAAAGAAAAAACAAGATGGGTTAGAAAAATAGTTCGATTTATAAAAAGAATAATGAAAGAACTTAAAAAAGCAAGTCTAATTCCATTATTTGGATTGAGGGAAGTATATGAATCGAATACAAAAAAAAAAAAATCACTAATAAGTAATCATATAAATCATGAATCGTCCATTCGAATTAGGTCTGTGGATTGGACAAATTATTCACTGACAGAAAAAAAGATGAAAGATCTGGCTGATAAGACAAATACAATCAGAAATCAAATCGAAAAAATAACAAAAGAAAAAAAAAAGATATTTATAACTACGTATATAAACATTAGTCCTAACGAAACAAATTGTGATGATAAAAGATTAGAATCACCAAAAAAGGTTTGGCAGATATTAAAAAGAAGAAGTGCTCGACTAATGCGCAAATATCACTATTTTTTTTATTTGTTTATTGAAAGGATATACAAAGATATTTTTTTACGTATCATTAATATTCCCAGAATACATGTAAAAATTTTACTTCAATTAAAAAACAAAATAACGGATAATTCCAATGATGAAACAAATAAAAAAGGATTTTATATTGATAAAAAAACTAAAATTTATTTTATTTCGACTATAAAAAAGTTTATTTCTAATATTAGAAATAAAAATTCGCAGATTTTTTGTGACCTTTCTTCCCTGTCACAGGCATATGTATTTTACAAATTATCACAAGCCCAAGTTATCAACAAGCATTACTTGAAATTTTTATTTCAATATCACGGAACAATTCCTTTTATTAAGGATAGAATAAAAAAAGATTTTTTTGGAACACACGGAATATTTCATTTCGAATCAAGGTATAATAAACTTAGCGGTTTTAAAATGAATGAATGGAAAAGCTGGTTAATGGGTAATGATCACTATAAATACAATTTATCTCAGACTAGATGGTCTAGATTAGTACCGCAAAATTGGCGGAATAGAATCAATCAAAATTTGATGGTTCAAAATAAAAACTCAACCCATTTTTATTCATATGAAAAAGACCAATTAATTCATTACAAGAAAGAAAACAATTATGCATATGCAGTAAATTCATTACCGAACCAAAAAGATAAATTAAAAAACTACAAATATGATCTTTTATCAAATAAATATCTGAATTATGAAGATAAGAAAGGTTCATATATTTATGGGTCGCCATTCCAAGTAAACCAGGCAAAAAGGATTTCCTATAATTACAATAATTATAATCCCGAACTTTTTTATTTGCCGAGAGATATAGATCTTGGAAACTATCTACGAGAAGATTCTATTATGGATAGGGATAAAAATCCGGATAGAAAATATTTTGATTGGAGAACTATTAATTTTTGTCTTAGAAAAAAGATCGATATTGAGGAATGGAGAAATAGAGATATCGGGGCCAGCGCCAACATTAATAAAAATACTAAGACTCGGACTAATTATTATCAAATAATTGATAAAATGGATAAAAAAAAAATGGATAAGAAAGTGTTTATGAATCCCCCGATTCATAAACAAATCTGCCCAACCAATCAAACAAAAACATTTTTGGACTGGATGGGAATGAATGAAGAAATCCTAAATTGTCCGATATCAAATCTAGAACTTTGGTTTTTACCAGAATTTGTGTCACTTTATAATACATATAAGATTCAACCGTGGATCATACCAATCAATTTACTTCTTTTTAAATTGAATATAAATAAAAACATTAGTAAAAATATCAACGCAAAGAAAAAAAAAGATAGATTATATAATCCAAAAAAATCTCTTGAATTAGAGAATCAAAATCAAGAAGAAAAACAACAGCCAGTCCAAGGAGATCTTGGATCATATGCACAAAATAACAAAAATATTGGATCTGATCCATCGAAAAAAAAAAATGTTAAAGAAGATTATCGGGGATCATACATTCAAAAAAGCAAAAATAAAAATAAATCCATGATAGGAGCGGAACTAGATTTCTTCCTGAAAAGATATTTTCTTTTTCAATTGAAATGGGATAATGCTTTTAATCAAAAAATACTAAATAATATCAAGGTATATTGCCTACTCCTTAGATTGAGAAATCCAAAGGAAATTGCTATATCCTCTATTCAAAGGGACGAAATAAGTTTGGATGTAATGCTGATTCCGAAGTCTACAACTCTTACAAAATTGATAAAAAGGGGACTATTGATTATTGAACCAGCTCGGCTATCCATAAAATGGGACGGACAATTTATCATGTACCAAACCATAGCTATTTCACGGGTGCATAAGAGTAAGCGCCAAACTAATCGAAGATACCAAGAAAAAAGAAATGTTGATAAGAATGGTCTTAATGAATCCATTGCACGACACGAAAATGGGAATAGAAACGATAATTTTTATGATTTTATTGTTCCTGATAATTTTTTATCTCCTAGACGTCGTAGAGAATTGAGAATTCTCATTTGTTTCAATTCAAGAAATGTCAATGTTGGGGATAGAAATCAAGTATTTTGCAATGGGAACAATGTAAAGCGCTGTGGTCAATTTTTTTATGAGGATAAGTATCTTGATGTAGATACAAATCGATTTATTAAGTTCAAATTATTTCTTTGGCCAAATTATCGATTCGAAGATTTTGCTTGTATGAATCGCTATTGGTTTGATACCAATAATGGTAGTCGTTTCATTATGTCACGGATACATATGTATCCACGATTGATAATTAGTTGATGATACATTTACATTACATGGATCAAGCGGCATCTCTGACATGGTATATGAACACAAACAAATATATACAGCCTTATGTTGTTATATTAGATTATGGTACATGATACTGATTACCTGACCTTGATCTTAGCAATTCTATCTAGTAAGTAATGAGTCGTCATAATCTTCTTATCTTAGGTCAAAATTCTTCTCTTTTGTAGGTTAGAAATTTTTTATCTATATTTGAATAAAATTGAAAAAAAAAAATTGTATTGATTATCAATTAAGTGAATTAAAAAAAAAAGAAGTATACGAATAAATCCCGATTATTGTGTATAACAAATTAAAATGACTGGCATTATTATTACTGATTAGTAAAATCTATATTTGTAATGTAAATAAAGAAAAAGGGACGCAGAATTTTTTGTTATGGTTAAAAATTTATTCATTTCAGTTATTTCGCAAGAAGAAAAAAAAGAAAATAGGGGGTCTGTTGAATTTCAAGTATTCAGTTTCACCAATAAGATACGTAGACTTACTTCCCATTTGGAATTGCACAGAAAAGACTATTTATCTCAGAGAGGTCTACGTAAAATTCTGGGAAAACGTCAACGACTCCTGGCTTATTTGTCAAAGAAAAATAGAGTACGCTATAAAGAATTAATTAGTCAATTGGATATTCGGGAGCCAAAAACTCGTTAAGTTCATTTTTTTTTTATTTATTTATAATATTTATAATAATTAGAATTATAAATATTAATTATTATTTTTAATGAACTTCATTTGGTTTTCAGCAATTCGTGGAATAATGAATCGGGGAAAAAATATATGACTGTACCGACTACAAGAAAAGACCTCATGATAGTCAATATGGGTCCTCAACACCCATCAATGCACGGTGTTCTTCGACTCATCATTACTCTAGATGGGGAAAATGTTATTGACTGTGAACCCGTATTGGGTTATTTACACAGAGGAATGGAAAAAATTGCGGAAAATCGAACAATTATACAATATCTTCCTTATGTAACACGTTGGGATTATTTAGCTACTATGTTTACAGAGGCAATAACGGTAAATGGACCAGAACAGTTGGGAAATATCCAAGTACCGAAAAGAGCGAGCTATATTAGAGTAATTATGCTAGAACTGAGTCGTATAGCTTCTCATTTGTTATGGCTTGGCCCTTTTATGGCAGATATCGGTGCGCAGACCCCTTTCTTCTATATTTTCCGAGAGAGGGAATTGATATATGACCTATTCGAATCTTCCACAGGTATGCGAATGATGCATAATTATTTCCGTATCGGAGGGGTGGCTGCTGATCTACCTTATGGCTGGATAGATAAATGCTTGGATTTCTGTGATTATTTTTTAACAGGGGTTACTGAATATCAAAAGCTTATTACGCGTAATCCTATTTTTTTGGAACGAGTTGAAGGGGTGGGTATTATTAGTGGAGAGGAAGCAATAAATTGGGGTTTATCGGGACCAATGCTACGAGCTTCCGGAATTCCGTGGGATCTTCGTAAAATTGATCATTATGAGTCTTACGACGAATTTGATTGGGAAGTACAATGGCAAAAAGAGGGAGATTCACTAGCCCGTTATTTAGTCCGAATCGGTGAAATGGTGGAATCCATCAAAATTATTCAACAAGCCCTGGAAGGAATTCCCGGAGGGCCTTATGAGAATTTAGAGGTACGGCGTTTTGATAAAACAAAGGATTCTGAATGGAATGATTTTGATTATCGATTCATTAGTAAGAAACCTTCGCCCACTTTTGAATTGTCTAAACAAGAACTTTATGTGAGAGTAGAAGCCCCCAAGGGGGAATTGGGAATTTTTCTGGTAGGAGATCGGAGTGTTTTTCCCTGGAGATGGAAAATTCGTCCACCTGGTTTTATCAATTTGCAAATTCTTCCTCAGCTAGTTAAAAAAATGAAATTGGCCGATATTATGACAATACTAGGTAGTATAGATATTATTATGGGAGAAGTTGATCGTTGAAATGATAATTGATACGATAAAAGTACAAGCTATCAATTCTTTTTCCAGATCGGAATCCTTAAAAGAG